GTTACGGTCGTTCATTCTTGTAAAAGAATCTCCGTTCCAGAACCATACGTGAGATTTTCATCTCATACGGCTCCTCCCTTCTGTGCATAGTACTAAAGGTAATAATTCATGTAATCAAGATTTAACTATTCTCATTATGAACTGACAGGAGCTGGTATTTTTACAAGAAATTTCTAACCAGCCTTCCCACAAGAGGTTTTTTCTTACCACTAATCGTATTAGTGATAGATAGAAATGGTAACTCCAACAATTTCTTTGTACTCAACGCTTACGATTTCCAGGAATTAGTCACTTCAACGGTCTTTGATGGTTATACGGGTACCCAAAGCACGAATGAGATGGATCTTAGTTTTCCCAACCATTCTTGTTAGTCCCGATACCGATAAGGAAAAGGGTTATTTATAACAAAGTTTTCGTGTTGTTGATTCCTAGGTGTAGTGCTTTTTCCACAATGCCACCTATTGATACTAATTAAGTAGGATTGACCTCCAATAAAGAACCTATAGATGTAACCTTTCGCTCAATACTAAAATCGATAATTGAAACATCTAAGGCTGCATCAATCGAGGATACACGACAGAAGGAATTGCTCTATCTCTAAACTTCACCTTCACCAAGCGTAGGTTTCTTTCACTAATTTGTTTTTTTATATTCCTAACTACGTTCTTTTTCTCGTAAAACTGAGGGGTAAAAAAACAAGAAAAGAATCAAATCGCACCATCTCTGTAATAGGTAAATGCCTTTTTTTCTCCTGAAGTTGTCGGAATTATTCGTAATAAGATATTGGCTACAATTGAGGAGGTCTTATCAATAAAATTTCCATTTATTCGAGATCTAGGCATAATTATCAATTCATTCTATAATTATTTTCATTACCCTTCGGGGAAAACGATCCCACAAAAAAAGGAATTGTACAGTACAAAATAACATAAAAACAGACTAATTGGAAAAACGTGGGGCACAAATTGTCCCCCCTTTTGACAAAGATTAAATGAAATAGTTGAATCAGATTATATTTCATTCCAATTTCGTAGTATACTATTACTATTTCATCTAAGTTTAATAACCAAGTTTCCTATGTATTGATTTTGATAACTCGATAAGTTTTGATTTGGTTATGAAAAGGAAAAAGAATTGAATAATCATTCCATGATAAAAAAATAAGGTAACCATCCTTTATTTTAATTATTTAAATTTTCTTTTGTTTGCATAACGTATATGTACCACGCCATACAGTTGAAATCGAAAAATGAATCGGACGATTCATGAATTTTGAATAGATCATGGGGTAGCTAATGAAAGAAGTTGTTGTTGATAAATACGAAATTGGAAAAAAAAAATTTTCTTCCTATGGAACCACCAGGCGGTCATACCTGTACCACAATTAAGATGAATGACTCGCTATTAATTCGGGTTTTGGTCAAGAATAAGATTCCGTAGGAGGGATGGCTGAGTGGTTCAAGGCGTAGCATTGGAACTGCTATGTGAACTTTTGTTTACCGAGGGTTCGAATCCCTCTCTCTCCTTTTCTTTTCATTTATCAACGTTACGTATCAAATCAAATAATAATTGATATCATTATTCTAACAGTCCTTATTTGATAGAGATTCTCTATCCCTAATTAGAGCCTGTGATACGTAAAATACAAATAGAAATATTGATATTGAAAAGAAGAAAAAGAATCCTATTGTTGATCCATTTTTTATATGTGAATGAGACAAGGTACTCTATTTACTTCAGCGAAGGGGGTAAAAATTGTATGAACCTTGCTTTTTTTATTTTCGTTAGAATCAAGTCTGACGGGAATAATATTCTACGACCAACAACTCATTTATTTTCAAACCGATCAATTTATTATCTATTATTTGATTTACAAATCCTTTATATTGTAAGGAATCAATAGTCAAATGGTTTGGCAATTCCCCGCGGGGGGATGAAACAAGATAATTTTTAATCAGAGCTTTCGATCTTTCTTTATCCTTCGTAGTAATAATATCTCGGGGTTTGCAACGATAACTTGGTATATCCACTATACGACCATTAACTAAAATATGTCTATGGTTAACTAATTGTCTGGCTCCAGGAATGGTCGAAGCCATACCTAATCGAAAAAGGATGTTATCCAAACGCATCTCGAGTAGTTGTAGTAAAACCTGACCTGTTGACCCTTTGGCTTTTCCAGCAATATGCACATATTTAAGTAATTGTCGCTCTGCCAGACCATAATGAAAACGCAATTTCTGTTTCTCTTCTAAACGAATACGATATTGTGATCTTTTTCCAGAGCGCAATTGGGTTTGAAGATCACTTCCAGATCTGGGGCTTTTACTAGTTAGTCCCGGTAAAGACCCCAGACGGCGTATTTTTTTGAAACGAGGTCCTCGGTAACGAGACATATAAATAAAGGCTCCCTTTTTGATTCACTTTCATTTGAAAAAAAAAAAATTATAATTATAATATTATATAAATCTAAAATTTAAATATAAAAAAAATATTATAAAATATATAAAATAAATTCAGACTGAACTAAAGGATCAGCAAAGCAAAACGCAATCTACTGAAATATTACAAAGCAGAATGAAATAAATTTCATCAATATTTTTATTTTTTGTATATATAATATAGTGAAGTTCAAGCGAAGGCTACGTTTTAAAATTTCTTCTTTAAAATTTCTTCTGTAAAGATCTAGTTAACTTTTTTTATTCATAGCTATAGCTGCAAGTTACCATGATATAATAACTCGACATTTAGAGAAAGCGAGAGTAGATATTTTCAATCATGCAAAGAAAAAGAGCCGGCTATCGGAATCGAACCGATGACCATCGCATTACAAATGCGATGCTCTAACCTCTGAGCTAAGCGGGCGGATATAAGATCAATAGTGTATAGGAAACTCTCGGATCTTAGCTATTACCTGGTGATTCTTCTTTTTTTTTTTTTTCATTTATTGATTATTTAAATTTCTTCTCTATTTCTATTCTTATTTATTCTATTTATAGTTATTAGTTATAGATTTTAGATTCTATATTAGAAAATAGAAAATAAGAATATTTAGATTATTTATATCTAGATATTATATCTAGATATATAAATAGAAATTAAATTCCATATTCATATTATCCTATTAATCAAATTATCATATTAGAATTTATAATTAAAAAATTTTAAAAAAGAATAAATATCGAGCGTTCTACTATTTTTAATTCCGCTATAAAAAAGAAGGGGGAGTCAAGGCATAGATATATGTGGGATATATCTATATATATTGAATTGCGGATACATCAATGATAGAATAATTTCGGATTGAAACAAATAGGGTTCATCCAATAGAGATGAAATGATAGAATGGAGGACGGCAAAAAAAAAATAGCAGCATACACTCTTTCGATACAGGAATCCTTACCTAATGAATTCAACAGTTCCAAGATCAATGAAAGAGGTGTATGGAATTACAATTGGATCCTTGTATCATATCAAATATCAAAGCAAAGGGGGATATGGCGAAATTGGTAGACGCTACGGACTTGATTGGATTGAGCCTTGGTATGGAAACCTTGCTAAGTGGTAACTTCCAAATTCAGAGAAACCCTGGAACTAAAAATGGGCAATCCTGAGCCAAATCTTTATAAAAAATGGAAAATGAGAATAAAAAGGGATAGGTGCAGAGACTCAATGGAAGCTGTTCTAACGAATGAAATTGACTACGTTACGTTAGTAGCAAAAATCCTTCTATCAAATGATAGAAATGACAGTAAAGGATAAGCTTATATACCTAATACATACTGACATAGGAAAGATTAATTACAACCCTCTATTTCGATATTTAGATTCTTTCTATATTAATTAGAATGATAGAGATCAAATAATCATTCTAAAGATCAGAAAATCTATGAAAAAAGGAAGAATTATTCTTAATCCATTCCCATTTTCCAATTGAAGTTTAAATTGGAATCGAATTCTAATATTCATTGATCAAATGATTCATTCCAGAGTTTCATAGATCCTTTGAAAATTAATCGGACGAGAATAAAGAGAGAGTCCCATTTTACATGTCAATACCGACAACAATGAAATTTATAGTAAGAGGAAAATCCGTCGACTTTAAAAATCGTGAGGGTTCAAGTCCCTCTATCCCCAAGAAAAGCCCATTTTACCTCCTCTTATTTCTTTATCTTCTTTTTTTTTTTTCATCAATGGTTCAGTTCAACCAAAATTCAATATCTTTCTCATTTCATTCACTCTGTTCTTTCACAAACGGATCCGAATAGAAATCCTCGTTTCTTCTTCCAATACAATTTCATTTGTATAGATACGATACCTGTACAAATGAACATATATGTATAGATTCAAGGAATCCCCATTATTGAGTCATTCACAGTCCATATCATTATCCTTACATTTACAATACAAAGAAAGTCTTCTTTTTGTTTTGAAGATCTAAGAAATTGAGGAGCTAGGTACAATTTGTTAAGACTTTTTTAGTTCTTTTCATTGACATAGATACAAGTACTCCGCTAGGATGATGCACAGGAAATGGTCGGGATAGCTCAGTTGGTAGAGCAGAGGACTGAAAATCCTCGTGTCACCAGTTCAAATCTGGTTCCTGACACGTGAATAATGTATCGGATAAATATTCATACCTCATACAAATGAAATTCATTGATACGGATCGGGATACATATTCTTTACTTTCCTTTTCATTTTTATTTTTTTCCTCTCTGTTCATACTTTGATCTTATTTCAAATTTAAAAAGGATGTTAAATTTTCGTATATATCTCAAATTTCATAAAAAAATTAGATAAAAAGATTCAGAGTGAAAGGATAAGAATAGAAAGGATGTTTTTCAGACACAGTACAAATCAACCCCGATTCCTTTCATTTTTCATTTCTGCATTTCGTCTCTTCCGTCTTTTTTTCATATCTTTTTTTCTCACTCTTGCTCAATTTCCGGGGCCCCCCCTAAGTGATGTGTGCGGTACAAAGTTCATGGTGCAGAACTCTTTTGAGTCATCCTAGTCTTTCTGCTCATACAAAATGTATATGATATCTTTCCAATTGGGGAATATCAATGAGAACCTCTTTTTTTAGCCACCCCCGTATGAATTAAAGTCCAGTTACTCTGTTTCATCTAGAAGGGAATGAAAAAATGTTCTTTGATTGAAATGAAATCTGGAGTCGTGTCGTATAAGTAAAAAGGAGTTTCTTATCATTCAAAGAGCATCTTGTATTTCATAGAAATTGGGAGTGGAGTAATATAGTCTTTACGTAAGGACCAGCCTATCCAACTTTCAGGCATCAAGATACGTTTAAGGCGAGGATGATTCTCATAAGAAATTCCCAACATATCATAAGATTCCCGTTCCTGAAAATCCGTGCTTCTCCAAATCCAGAAAACGGATGGGGTTCGAGGATTACTCCTGGGGGCAAATACTTTTATGCATACCTCCTCTGGTTTATCTATACCATAACGTATTTTCGTAAGGTGATACACACTAGCTAAAAATCCGCCTGATGCTACATCATAGGCACACTGGGAGCGTAAATAATTGTAACCATATACCATATACATATAAAATGACAGCAATTGAGTCCCAATCTTCGGTTTTTATTTGTAAAGTCTCTATTCTTCGGCAATCAAAGCCTAAAGATCTATGAACTAGCTCATGCTTGACTAGCCAATCATATAAACGAATTTGCATCTCCTTCATCTCTACCACATTTTTCTTTGTATCAATACTTCACATTGAAATTGTTAAAGACTGACCCGTTCTTTCTTATTCTGCACAAAGGAACCCTGCCTGATTAACTAATTCGTAAGAAGATACTGACCCTTTGGACTTTAAATCTTTTTCAAATTCAAATCCAAAAGGTATCTCTGAAGTAGATGGTGATTGATAGAGTAATCCTTGATTATAATTTCCAGTATTAGTACTGTGTCGAAGGTAAACCTTGTGATTAGTAGTAAAACATCGATTCTCCTGTTGATACACAGTTCTATCTTCAACTTCAAAGATTTTTTGAGATATCTTCTTACGAAGTTTCGTTATAGCATCTATAATTGCCTCTGGCTTAGGCGGACAACCTGGCAAATAGACATCCACAGGAATTAGTTTAGCGACTCCGTGAACAGTACTATAAGAATCAGTACTGAACATCCCTCCTGTAATAGTACAGGCTCCCATAGCAATTACATTTTTTGGTTCAGGCATTTGCTTATATAATCTTACTAAAGAGGGAGCCATTTTCATTGTTACCGTTCCGGCCGTTAAAATGAGGTCTGCTTGTCTTGGGATCGATCTTGGCACCAACCCATAACGATCAAAGTCGAATCGCAAGCCTATATAATGAAGCAAATTCAATGAAACAACAACTAGTACCATAGAGAAGCGGCCATAAACTGGAGAGTCTTGGCCAATTAGAGAGATCATTCGCTGTAGTTGAAATAATTGAATGGAGGGTTGTTTGGTTAAGTAATGGAAACTCAACCAAATTCATAACTATCTCAATGTCATCCTTTCCTTCCTTTTTCTTTTGATTGTCTAAATATTCATCTAAGACCATTCCAACGCTCCTTTTCGCCATGCATAAACTGAACCCACAATTGGGATAAGCACGAATATGAAAACTTCTATAAATACAGATACACCCAATACATCAAAACTCATTGCCTATGGATAAAGAAAGACCGTTTCAACATCAAAAACAACAAAAACTAGAGCAAACATGTAATAGCGAATTCAGAATTGTACCCAAGCATCCCCCATGGGTTCTATACCTGATTCATAACTAGAAAGCTTTTCTGACCCTTCCCTAATCAGAGCTAAAATTCCAGAAATGACAAATGCCAAGATAGGAATAACGCTTGATATTATTAGAAATGCCCAGAAAATATCATATTCGTGAAGCAGAAACATATAAATTACTCCTATGAATGTGGAATAGGCTGAATTATTCCATTTGAATTGGAATTTTCAATTAATCTAGACCTTCTTAGGTGAAACAAGAAAAGAATTTAGTTTGATCAAATCAAACCGCATAGTTGAGAGTTTGTTTGCTGTAGGCCATGCCTTCTTTCAAGATTCATCTAATGTCATCCCACTTCTATATTTTTCTGTTTTTTTTTTATTATACTTATTCTTATTTCTTATACCTTATACTAAGATACTAAGTATAAGGTATAAGAAATAAGAATACTTAGTAATTAGTTTATACTTATCTTATAAAGTAAAGACTTATCCTATTTATCTTATACTTAATATCTTAATCTTATAAATAAATATAAAGTCTTATAAAATAAAGAATCTTCTTTATGGTAAAGAAAAAATTATAAAGAAATTCAATATCAATAGAATATTGTAATATTATTACTATATTTTTATTACTATAACTATAATAGTATAGTAATATTTAATTTGATGGAATCATGAACGTTCGGCATAATATAGGATCCCTCTAATAATCTCCTCCTAATAGTCTAATAGAAAGAATCACACATTATC